CGTGTATTAGCCGATGATATATATATGGGCACACGCTGTATTGCCACTAGAAATCAAGACATTGGGATTGGACTTGTAAATCGATTCATAACCTTTCGAGCACAACCAATAGCTATTCGAACTCCCTTTACTTGTAGGAGTGCATCTTGGATCTGTCGATTATGTTATGGCCGGAGTCCTACTCATGGCGACCTGGTTGAATTGGGAGAAGCTGTAGGTATTATTGCAGGCCAATCAATCGGAGAACCGGGCACTCAATTAACATTAAGAACTTTTCATACCGGTGGAGTATTCACAGGGGGTACTGCAGAACACGTGCGAGCCCCTTCTAATGGAAAAATCAAATTCAATGAGGATTTAGTTCATCCGACACGTACACGCCATGGGCATCCCGCCCTTCTCTGTTCTATAAACTTGTATGTAACTATTGAGAGTGAAGATATTCGACATAATGTAAATATTCCATCCCAAAGTTTTCTTTTAGTTCAAAACGATCAATATGTAGAATCAGAACAAGTGATTGCCGAGATTCGCGCGGGAACATCCACTTTGAATTTTAAAGAGAAGATTCGAAAACATATTTATTCTGACTCAGACGGAGAAATGCACTGGAGCACCGATGTATATCATGCACCCGAATTTACATACGGCAGTGTTCATCTATTACCAAAAACAAGTCATTTATGGATATTATTAGGAGAGCCACGCGGATCCAGTCTAGTTTCACTTTCGATCCACAAGGATCAAGATCAAATGAGTGCGAATTCTCGTTCTGTCAAGAGTTTTAACCTTTCAGGGACGGATGATCAGTTGAGAGAAAAATTCTTTACTTCAGATTTTTCGGGTAAAAAAGAAGATAGGATTCCTGATTATTCAGACCTTAGTCGAATTATATGTACTGGTCGTTGTAATCTCGTAGATCCGACCCTTCTCTACCAGAATTCTGATTTATTCTCAAAGAGGCGAAGAAATAGATTCATCATCCCACTCCAATCGATTCAAGAACGCGAGAACGGACTAACGCCCCCTTCAGATATCTTGATTGAAATCCCCATCAACGGCATTTTCCGTAGAAATAGTATTCTTGCTTATTTGGACGATCCTAGATACAGAAGAAAGAGTTCGGGCATTACTAAATATGGGACTCTAGAAATGCATTCAATCGTCAAAAAAGAGGATTTGGTTGAGTATCGAGGAGGCAAGGAATTTAGTCCAAAATACCAAATGAAAGTCGATCGATTTTTTTTCATTCCCGAGGAAGTGCATATATTACCCGGATCTTCTTCCATAATGGTACGGAACAATAGTATCATTGGGGTAGATACACAAATTACTTTAAATATGAGAAGCCGCGTAGCCGGGTTGGTCCGAGTGGAGAGAAAAAAAAAAAGAATTGAACTTAAAATCTTTTCTGGAGATATCCATTTTCCCGGAGAGACAGATAAGATATCCCGACATAGCGGCGTTTTGATACCACTAAGAACAGGAAAACGAAATTCTAAGGAATCGAAAAAACGGGAAAATTGGATCTATGTTCAACGGATCACACCTAGTAAGAAAAAGTATTTTGTTTTGGTTCGGCCTGTCGTCACATATGAAATAACGGACGGTATAACTTTAGGAACACTTTTCCCTCCGGATCTGTTGCAGGAAAGGGATAATGTGAAACTTCGAGTTGTCAATTATATCCTTTATGGAAATGGTAAACCAATTCGAGGAATTTCTGATACAAATATTCAATTAGTTCGGACTTGTTTAGTATTGAATTGGGACCAAGACAAAAAAAGTTCTTCTAGTCAAGAAGCCCGTGCTTCCTTTGTTGAAATAAGGGTAAATGGTTTGATTCGACATTTACTAAGAATCGACTTGCTGAAATCCACTTTTTCATATATCGGAAAAAGGAATGATCCCTCGGGCTCAGGATTGTTCTCGGATAATGGATCAGATTGCACAAAAAGAAATCCGTTTTCTTCGATTTATTCCAAGGCAATAATTCAACAACCCCTTAATCAAAATAAAAGAACTATTCATACGTTGTTGAATAGAAATGCGGGATTCCAATCGTTGATAATTTTGTCATCATCCAACTGTTTTCGAATGGGTCCATTCAACGATGTAAAATATCACAATCACAATGTGATACACAATGGGATAAAAGAATCAATTAACATTACAAAAGATCCTGTAATTCCAATTCAGAATTCGCTGGGGCCTTTAGGAACAGTCCCTCTAATTCGAATTGCGAATGTTTATTCATTTTACCATTTAATAACTCATAATCAGATCTTGGTAAAGAACTATTTGCAACTTGACAATTTAAAACAGACCTTTCAAGTAATTAAATTGAAATATTATTTAATCGATGAAAAGGAGAAAATTTATAACCCCGATCCATGCAGTAACATTATTTTCAATTTGAATTGGTATTTTCTCCATCCCAATTATTGTCAAGAAACATCTACAATAATGAGTCTTGGGCAGTTTATTTGTGAAAATATAT